CGAATTTGCGACAGGTACAAATAGAAATAAATTGATAAAATATTCCTGAAAAAAATTCTGTGAATTCCACTTATGGAGTCTTGTTCTTGTGATAGAATATCAAAATTGATCCAATTTCTACCTATTATTATGATATTACGATCCAATGGAGTACCAAAAAAAGAAATGGGTTCGAAATTCGATCTCCTCTCTATGAATGAGATAAAGATGAATGAGATAAAGACAGAATAATCAGAAGTAGTATATAGTTTCCTTTTTTTTTTAACACACTCAATTTCATGTTCAAAAAAGAATTCGCGGATTCTTTTTGGTAGTCAGTGGAATTTATAGAATATGATTGAATTGCGTAATATAAATATAAAATATAATAAGAATAGTATTTATTGTATTTATTTTATTAAGTACATGCTGATACGGCTATCTATTTTATCCATATATCACATCTTTTATTGTAATTTCACTTGGGACAACGTGAGTCACACTCCATCAAAATTTGTATTTTCTATTCAATATATTCAATGCAAAATTGAAACAGGAGGATTCTCTATAGGGATATGTACATAAGAGAGAGATCCGGTTTGGTATCTGGGTAACAATTTCTGTTCTGGGGTTTACATATACACATATATGTTATTATAATTGATAATTGAAATTGAAAAGGATTGATTATTGAAAAAAAAAATGAATACTGATTAGTCATAAATCAATAATTCAAAGTAAATTGTTAATGGTTCCAATTTGTCCTGAATTTTTCAGTCTGTGACCGGAAATCCATTTTTTCTACTCTCAATAAAAAAGAGAAGGGATGTTTTTAAGCGATGTATATTTTAAGATACAATCAATCGAAGAGGAGAATCTAAACTAGATCCAATAAAAAACAGGAATTTCTTTTTAAAAAAGGATAAGTACAATGGTATTCAAGATAAAAAAAGGAGTGAGTAATAGAATTAGAATATAGATAATATTTTTATCCATTTTGGACCGAATTTGGCGACATGGCCAAGTGGTAAGGCGGGGGACTGCAAATCCTTTATCCCCAGTTCAAATCCGGGTGTCGCCTGATCAACAAAAGATTTTGGATTTCTTTCCTATCTTGCCGATCTAATTCGACGAATTCTTGCGGAGCAAGAAGCAGAGGCAAAGGACTAAGTGGGCGTGTCAATACTCGATTTTGATAACCCATGGCGTAGGTTTTATAAAAGACTGTCATTTTTTTTTCTCTAAATTGAGGTGTAGCCCAAATCGGTATCAATAGGAATGAAGCAACTCTCACTTATTACTTTAATGATTGACTCTCACCATTTATTTGATTCAATTGAAAAATCAAATAAATGGTGAGAGTCAATTCCGGGATTCAGAACTAAGGTAGGAAATCTCGGTATCCAAAGGTTCCTAAGGGACACTCTGTTTTTGCTACTAGAATTGAAGAAGAGATTATACGAAAGACTATAATAACAAGATCTCTTAAATTACCCTTATTCAAAGTAGTGTCTCGTGACTCCGTCTGGTATTAAAAGAGTAAAGGGTAAAGTTGAAAAAAAAAAGAATGTATTAATTAATAGTGGTGGTGAGTTCTCCGGATTCTTTCACAGAAAGAAAGACAGTAAGCTTAGATCAAATAGGAAATAGAGGTATCTGATAGATAGTTATCTATCGTGATGGTATATTTTTATGCTTTTTGCTTAGTAAGGAAAGGCATTAATATCAAAACAAACAATAGGTCTTACTATTCTTACATGCTCCATATAGAAGCATTCCTTTGATATTTCCAAGGAAAAGGCGTGTGTATCATCGTATTTGTACTAAATGCTTCCTGATTTTACCAGAAACCCTAAAATATAGAAACTTGTTACGAGTGTATTCATTGAATTGGTTCATCAATAAATAGTCTTACCTATTTTGACTCTGCGCCATTGATTCCGCTATGATTATTAATCAATAATAGAATAATTCCTTCATAGAAATAGGGGACATAATTCACATGGATATAGTAAGTCTTGCTTGGGCTGCTTTAATGGTAGTCTTTACATTTTCCCTTTCACTTGTAGTATGGGGAAGGAGTGGACTCTAGGGCTGGGCACTACTAATTGCTCAATCGAACCGTATCAATTCTTTATTGATCATTTTGCGAAGCCCTAAAAAAAGAAAAATGTCTTCCAAATTGTACTGGAATACAGTAATGAATGATTACCATAATTGTATTTCGAAACTCAAATCTACGCATGATAGGCGATTTTTTCCAACCTAATTTTTCCTAAATATTCTATTTTAGTGAATCAGCTCTTATCATAATTATGGATATTACAATAAGAAAAACTAATACTATTTTTTTTTTCTTTATTTATTTCCCTTTTTCTTTTACCTTTCTAAAAGAAAGTCGTTCTGCTATTACGACAATACATATTTTCTTTCTATCGGAAACGAAGCGATTAGTGATTGGCCAAAGAGATCCGACACATAAGAAAATGAGATCTTTCTTCTGTTGAGCGATCCACATATCACACATTTAACATTTGTTTTAGACTACTAGAAAAGTTTTTATGCTTTTTTTGATTCATCTCATGTTTAAGCATGAAAAATGGACAGGGTCTGCTCTACTCCTTTTACAAATCCGAAGAAGTTACTGTATAACTTAACTCCGCGGATCATCCGTTAATTGTTCAATCAATGACTTCTTGAGATGGGAAATCAAACTAAAAGAAATAAAGTGCTATCTATATGTACATCTAATATATGTACATACATATTGTAATTTGATCTATATATAATAATAATAAAAATAATACTATAGCTGGTGTGGTAGAAAGAACTATATTATATATATAGTTCTTTCTACCACACCAGCTTAGATACTTACTACGATACTTCTGATTCCAGCCTAATCATTTCATTTAAGATTTAGAGTTTGAATCCCTTTCTTTCATTTCTTGAATCATCGATAAGAACTAATAATAATTCAAGTTTCATTCAAATTAATCATTTTGGCTGACTGTTTTTACATAGATGATAAGTAAAAAAGCAGTAGGAACTAGAATGAACAGTGCAGTAGCAATAAGTGCGAGAATATTGACTTCCATAATCTAATCTTCTTTTGTTTCGCAATAACTCGGGATCTAATCCCATAGAGATGATAAATTTGACTCCTGCAAATTCAACGGGATGAATTGCATCCCGATGATACTGAATCAGATCAATATTATGAATAACAATTTCTGATCTATCAAATCAATTCATCGTCGAAAATTCAATAATATAGTAGTAGTATAACATAGAAAGGAAAGATCTTTTATCATACTAAATCAAAAATATCATTTTTGATTTGATCAGAAATACACATCAATCATTAGATTTTCATACCCTTTTTCCACTTTTTCTTTTCTATAACCTATTAGCTATCTTCCTTATACAACTTCCCTACTTAATACATACATATACATAGAATTATGTACATAAAATTATGAGGTATCATATGACTGGTATTGTCTGGGTCATACACAGATACAAACAGTATAAGTGAGATGGAAAAAGAAAGGATTAAGTATAAAAAATCAAATATTCGAACAAAAAATACTGAATATAGCAATACTACCGATTGTACCAATCGACATATGTCTCTCCCTTATCAATCAGTACTAGGGAAAGAACTAGGAAAAGAAATGGAAATTCCCATATTTATCATCAGATAAATGCGAAACAAAAGAAAAAAAATTCCCCTCCCCGCACCGGGGATTCGATTCGGCTCCCCCTCTTCCCTTTCGCGAAAAATAGAGAAATGAATTGAGAAATTCATCGGATCCTAGTTCGGGACTGACGGGGCTCGAACCCGCAGCTTCCGCCTTGACAGGGCGGTGCTCTGACCAATTGAACTACAATCCCAGCAAGGTGTATAGCATACATATTCTTATGGTTTCATAAGAATTGTCATGTTGTAACGTAACAGATACACGAATGATATAGTGATATCATATCCACATAAACACGGGCTTTAGCGAGAGTGCCGCGGATTATTAGTAACTAGTGATTCTTTTTTTTATTGTTAAAAGTGGATAATCAACCTTTCAATGAGATGAGAAAAAAATATAAATAGAGCAAAAAAATTGACCCTTTTCCTTCATTTCTACAGATCAAGCATTTCTTTTCTGTAGGACAAATTGGTTATATTATACTCATGGAGCGGTGATTTTTTGGGCCGAGCTGGATTTGAACCAGCGTAGACATGTCGCCAACGAATTTACAGTCCGTCCCCATTAACCGCTCGGGCATCGACCCAGGAAGAATTCATTCTAGGCTTATTGATAATCCATGATCAACTTCCTTTTGTAGTACCATACCCCCAGGGGAAGTCGAATCCCCGTTGCCTCCTTGAAAGAGAGATGTCCTAAACCACTAGACGATGGGGGCAGATCCGCCCGACCGTCATCATACTATGATGATAGTATGAACAGTTTTTTGGAATTGTCAATATAATCTAATGGTATGGCTAGATCCGAAGAGTCTTTCTATGTTATGATTCTATAGAATCATAACATTTTTTTGGGGGTTGATGCTTCATGAATGAAGCATCCCATACTATTCGATATAACGAAAGGAAGTATAGGATTCCTTCAGTTCAGGCAATGGTTAGCCGGACAGAAAAAAGGGGTAGGGGAGGTAAAACCCCATTTAGTTTCATTTCATTTATTTTCTTCCATTTTCACTCATTGCTTCGTTTATCGTTGAGATGCAATATAATATGCCTATCACTATCTCGCACTAAGCCAGAAAATGCAAAAACGAGAAAAATTTGACCCACTTTCTAGGTAAATAAAAATTTTTTGTCCATTATGAGTCTACTGCATATATGTATATATGTAGTAGACTCGTAATAGAAAATGGCTAATTCATGAATTGAATAGGGCCCTTTTAACTCAGTGGTAGAGTAACGCCATGGTAAGGCGTAAGTCATCGGTTCAAATCCGATAAAGGGCTTTTTCATGAAAATCAAGTCTTAGTCTTCTTTT